TTTTATTTCAAGGCGAGGATTCAATCACTTACCCAGCATCAAGGGACTATTCGTACGTTGCTGAATAGAAATAAGGAATATCCATCTTTTCTGATTTTGTCATCATCCGATTGTTTTCGAATTGGCCCATTCAATGGTTCGAAATCTCACAAAGTGACAAAAGAATTAATTAAAGAAGATCCCGCGATTCCCATTAGGAATTCATTGGGTCCCTTAGGGATTGTACCTAAAATCACGAATTTTTATTCATTTTACTATTTCTATTTATTCTATTTAATAACTCATAATCAGATCTTGTTAAATAAATATTTGCTACTTGACAATTTCAAACAGACTTTCCAAGGACTTCCATATTATTTAATGGATGAAAATGGAAGAATTTATAATCCCGATTCATGCATCATTTTGAATCCATTCGATTTGAATTGGTGCTTTCGCCCTCACGATTATTGTGAGGAGACATCCACAATAATTAGCCTTGGACAGTTTATTTGTGAAAATGGATGTATATCCAAATACGGACCACACATAAAATCGGGTCAAGTTCTAATTGTTCACGTTGACTCCTTAGTAATAAGATCAGCTAAGCCTCATTTGGCTACTCCAAGAGCAACTGTTCATGGCCATTGTGGAGAAATCCTTTATGAAGGAGATACATTAGTTACATTTATATATGAAAAATCGAGATCGGGTGATATAACACAAGGTCTTCCAAAAGTGGAACAAGTGTTAGAGGCGCGTTCGATTGATTCAATATCGATGAACCTAGAAAAGAGGGTTGAAGGTTGGAACGAACGTATAACAAGAATTCTTGGAATTCCTTGGAGATTCTTGATTGGCGCTGAACTAACCATAGCGCAAAGTCGTATCTCTTTGGTTAATAAGATCCAAAAGGTTTATCGATCCCAGGGGGTGCAGATCCATAATAGGCATATAGAGATTATTGTACGTCAAATAACATCAAAAGTGTTGGTTTCAGAAGATGGAATGTCTAATGTTTTTTCACCTGGAGAACTTATCGGATTGTTGCGAGCAGAACGAACAGGGCGCGCTTTGGAAGAAGCGATCTGTTACCGAGCCATCTTATTGGGAATAACGAGGGCGTCTCTGAATACTCAAAGTTTCATATCCGAAGCGAGTTTTCAAGAAACCGCTCGAGTTTTAGCAAAAGCCGCTCTACGAGGTCGTATTGATTGGTTGAAAGGCCTGAAAGAGAACGTTGTTCTGGGGGGGATGATGCCTGTTGGTACCGGATTCAAAGGATTAGTCCAACGTTCAAGGCAACACAGCAACATTCCTTTGGAAATCAAGAAGAAGAATCTATTCGAGGAGGAAATGGAAATGAGAGATATTTTGTTCCACCACATAGAATTATTTAGTTCTTGCATCCCCAAAAATTTACCTGATACATCAGAACGATCATTTACGGAATTTCATGACAGATTCATTCTTTTCTTTTAACTATCTAGTCCTGGTCATTTGATTTGGTAATAAAGATAATAACGAATAGAAAGCAATTAGTGACTTGAACCATGTATTAACGTAACGGTCAATCTCTGGTAGAAGGTTCCGTCGGAACAATTATTTATTTCAGGTACCTCTTAAAAAAAAAAAGAGAGAGAAAGTGTGGGGAGAAATGACAAGAAGATATTGGAACATGAATTTGGAAGAGATGATGGAAGCAGGAGTTCATTTTGGTCATGGTACTAGGAAATGGAATCCTAGAATGGCACTTTACATCTCTGCAAAGCGTAAAGGTATTCATATTACAAATCTTACTAGAACTGCTCGTTTTTTGTCAGAAGCCTGTGATTTAGTTTTTGATGCAGCGAGTATAGGAAAACACTTCTTAATAGTTGGTACCAAAAATAAAGCAGCTGATTCAGTAGCATCAGCTGCAATAAGAGCTCGGTGTCATTATGTTAATAAAAAATGGCTCGGTGGTATGTCAACGAATTGGTCCACTACAGAAATGAGACTTCATAGATTCAGTGACTTGAGATCGGAACAAAATACGGGGAAACTCAACTGTCTCCCGAAAAGAGATGTAGCAATGTTGAAGAGGCAATTATCTCAATTGCAAACATATCTGGGCGGGATCAAATATATGACGGGGTTACCCGATATTGTAATCATCGTTGATCAGCAAGAAGAATATACGGCTCTTCGAGAATGTCTCACTTTGGGGATTCCGACAATTTGTTTAATCGACACAAATTGTGACCCGGATCTCGCAGATATTTCGATTCCAGCGAACGATGACGCTATAGCTTCAATCCGATTGATTCTTAACAAATTAGTATCCGCAATTTGTGAGGGCCGTTCTAGCTATATAAGAAATTGTTGATTAATAATAGGATAAGTCAATGACTTTGGAAACTCCATAAATGGATTGAATCGGTTACTATCCCTGAGTCTCAAAAAAGAGATAAAAATCGCTGGGAATATTATGCGATCGCTTGGTATCCGAAATATACGATTAAAGCAGGCGAGTTGAGAAAGAGATAAGAGATGGCTGAATCAAAATAATTCCTTTTTAAGTTCTATTTCTGTCAGAGGGCAATATGAATGTTCGACCTTGTTCCATCAACTCACTAAAAGTGTTATACGATATATCCGATGTGGAAGTAGGCCAACATTTTTATTGGCAAATAGGGAGTTTCCAAGTCCATGCCCAAGTACTTATCACTTCTTGGGTTGTAATTGCTATCTTATTAGGTTCAGCCACTATAGCTGTTCGGAATCCACAAACCATTCCAACCGACGGTCAGAATTTCTTCGAATATGTCCTTGAATTCATTCGAGACTTGAGCAAAACTCAGATTGGAGAAGAATATGGTCCTTGGGTTCCCTTTATTGGAACTATGTTCCTATTTATTTTTGTTTCTAACTGGTCAGGTGCTCTTTTACCCCGGAAAATCATACAGTTACCGCATGGGGAGTTAGCTGCGCCCACGAATGATATAAATACTACTGTTGCTTTAGCTTTACCTACGTCAGTGGCATATTTCTATGCGGGTCTTACCAAAAAAGGATTGGGTTATTTCGGTAAATACATTCAACCAACTCCAATACTTTTACCAATTAACATCCTAGAAGATTTCACAAAACCTTTATCACTTAGTTTTCGACTTTTCGGGAATATATTAGCTGATGAATTAGTAGTTGTTGTTCTTGTTTCTTTAGTACCTTCGGTGGTTCCTATACCCGTCATGTTCCTTGGATTATTCACAAGCGGGATTCAAGCTCTTATTTTTGCAACTTTAGCCGCAGCTTATATAGGCGAATCCATGGAGGGTCATCATTGACTAGCTTCCGAAATGGTCTTTTTTTTTTTCTCAAAAAAAAAAAAAGAAGCTTATCCCAACTCATGGGCGTCTCAAGATAATTGACTCGGGGAACATGATATATACAAATACCGGTATATACGATCTAGAGTAGGAGCAAGAAAAAAAAATGTACGATATTAGAGAATTGTAAAAAAAAAAAGGAAAGAGATCGAAAAGATCTTTTTCCTAAGATTCCTGTTTGGCCCATTTATGTCATACCTCTCCAATCGATATTCTATTTATATTTGTTCATTCAGTCAATTACGATTCATAATTTAAATAAGAATTGTTATGTTATCTGTTTCCGATGTGCGCCTAAACAAAAAAAAAAAGAAAAACTATATATATTATTAAGTTAGGTAGGTCTAGCTAGGTATATGTAAGGGCTATAAGTCAATCCCCGTATATGTTTCGAAGAATGATTCTAGAATCCGATTCAATACAAGATACAGATAGTTTGTTTACATTATGAAAGAAACACATGTATATGTGCTATTAGATATTCACTAGTTATATATGGGCTACCCATATATTTCCCATCCCACTGAATTTAGATGGATGCCAATGCAAGCCCTTCCGTTTTATCTGTAACTGTGGATTGAATGAATAAACAAATGAAGTCAAGCATATCGAAGAGAAAGAGCGGAGAATTGAAAGAATGGAATGGTTCGGAACAAAGAAATGGAAGAATTAGAATCGTATAGATTTACAAAGACTCCATGGATAGGAACTAAAAACGAGATATCGAAGTAGTTCTGATGATTCAGTAATATTGTCATTTCAATTCAGAGTTCTTAGTTTTTTTTTTTTTCCGGATAGGTCTTAGTGATGTTAAGTAATAATTCATTGGTTGATTGTATCATTAACCATTTCTTTTTTTTTTTTTGTACGAGGAACTTAATATGAATCCACTGATTTCTGCTGCTTCCGTTATTGCTGCTGGATTGGCTGTAGGACTTGCTTCTATTGGACCTGGAGTTGGTCAAGGTACTGCTGCGGGACAAGCCGTAGAAGGTATCGCGAGACAACCAGAAGCAGAAGGTAAAATACGAGGTACTTTATTGCTTAGTCTGGCTTTTATGGAAGCTTTAACGATTTACGGACTGGTCGTGGCATTAGCGCTTTTATTTGCGAATCCTTTTGTTTAATCCTATAAATTGAAAAATACATACTTCAATTTTCTTATTTGATTGCCGTGGGCTTGTCGAATTATATCAAAACTTCATCCCTACAATCACTTCTTCGTTGAGACAATATCCCCCGGGATGGATTGATTTGAGGATGAGGAATTAACATAGCAGACCCACTCGATTTCTTCCCTCCCATTCTTATTCTTAATGGAAACTTTTAATGGAAACTTTTTTTTTTTTTACTTTTAGGAAGTGTTGCAACGAACGAGGTATTTCTCAATTGACATGAGACCTGGGACTAATAAATAGATTGGGAATTTAGAAAAAATGTTTATTAAAAATTATTCATATTTATAATAAGGAAATTCATAATAATAATAAAAAAGAAATCAATAAAAAAAGGGGGGCGAAGTGATACAAAAGGAACTCTGTTCAAATTTGTTAGTCCTATCTATAAGAGGAAAGCATATGAAAAATGTAACCGATTCTTTCGTTTCCTTGGGTCATTGGCCATCCGCTGGGGGTTTCGGGTTTAATACCG